TAGCCCACCTGAAAGTGCCAATACGGGACCTTGTGCCTTAGCACACATGCATGCTCTTTCTCTTCCTATTCCTCCTTTATTATTAAGCCCTGTTGATCTTCAATCTATCGCTCCTTGCGAGGTGGAACCACACTCTACTTTACTTCTAGTGGGCTATTTACATCTAGAATCCATCAGAAACCAAAAATTCGGATGAAAGCTAACTACTAAGGAAAGAAATTCCCTTCCTCTACTGGGATTGACTCGCGGCCCTATTCAATTCCTTTGGCAAAGGCCCTAACTACAGCTCTGAGTAACTCCTTGTCTCATTGATCCGAAAAGAAAGGCATAAGTCCCACGTGTACTAAGCCCTCTTTCCATTATATCTTCTTTTTTTTATCCCTAAGAGCTAGAATGAATCAAAGTATGAACTCTGAACTTCCCTAATAGTAGACTTTGACCTCTTCTTTATCTTATTTTTCATAGTCGATTGATAGCCCGCCTAAATCGAGAACCCACTCACGGAACACTCACTAGAATATAAATAAAGGCCAGAGGGAGCTTTTATATTCATTCCTTATCCGCGCGAAGAGGGGCTATTCCTCGCTAAGAATAAGAAAGGAAATCTCTATGCTGGAGCCTTACAGAGACCTTTCCAATGGTGTTAAAGGGGAGCGAGCAGGAACTTAACTAAGGGGGGAATGTAACTGCTGTTACTACTGATACAAGAACGATACAAGCAAAAAGGGAGATAGAGATTATTATGGCTTTCCGGTTTGAAGATCTCGATTGTAAGGAGAGGAGTACTCGATTGAATTTTATCTTGGTGCCCATTTCACTTGTGATCATATCCCATGCTATTAGAAAAAGGGTTCTGACCCCAAGTTAACTGCAAATACTCCTGACCTTTACCCCGCTATCCACCGCTTTATCCTGTCGCCCTTTCTGGCTTTCCAAGAGGTATATACGGGCTTGCCCAAGGGGATTGCCCATTTATTTGATGACACTTAGAGCCAAAGCTGAATGCGATGCGTACTAAATACTGTCGAACCAATCCTTACTCGTTCAATCCCATCGCTGAATTCTGACTTCTGCTTTTCGTTCGATCCAACTAAAGGCTCCCGGAATTCCCCTGAAAGAGTCACGTCACTCTAACGGGGAATTTCACTAGTATAATTTCCTCGAGTAGAAGACAGTAACTCAATTCAGCTTAGAATTCATCTATTCCTATTCATTGATCTAATCCAGATCTGATATTTACCATTCCATCTGGAAGGGCTGATCTTGTTTACTCTGAAAAAAGCCTTGGTTTGATACTGCTTTCCGCCTTATAGCTCATTGAAGCCTTACCCTCTAGCTTTTCCCCTCGGCTCGGATCATAGAACTGCCTTGCCCCGATTGAACTGGAATTTGCTAAAGACCGGAGACAGACTTTCCTGAATGCAAGCTGAAAGCAAGGCTTTCTCATCCATTCTTCGAGGGGGATCCCTGGAAAGAAAGATAAGTAAGCAGTAAAAAACCTTGCAAGCACTAGGGCAGGTACAGAAGATGCAGTTGTAATGTATTATTTATATCCCCTACTCGAAAGGGGAACCTGACCCTAAAGAATTAGGATTAGCCCTAGAACCGGCTTTCCTGTTGCTTTATGTCTATCTTGATTCCCTTTACCCTACTGATGTAAAGTAAAAGCTTTCTAAAGACTTCTGATTCCTGCTTTTGCCCGTCATTGCTACCCAATCAATGGCAACTGCCACTCTAGATGACTGAGAGCTTAATAGAACTACATCGGCTTAGCCCCAGGACTGGAGGGAGGAGAAGAACAGGAGTTGCTTACCCTCAACCATACAAAAGGGATTACCTTAGCTCAGGAAAGTGAAAATCCTGGAGAAGGCAAGGAACCTCTATGGGCTCGATTCTGTGGCTCTATTTCAGTTGCTGTTGTAGGGACGGGTGTGTGATTGAAGGGAAGTTTCGAGTAGGATTCCTATGGACGCTCGCTAAAACAGAGAAAGTCTCGTTCGTACACTCACTCTAAACGGATCTCGCCTCGCTCCTTCCTTAGCATTAGCGGGTTTCGGTTGTATGATGGAAGTGGGGAGATCTCGCAGAGCAGCATATTAGTAATTAATAAATTGCCAGCGGAGACACAGCTCACGATGAGAGTTTGTTGTTGAAGCACTTTTCTGCCGGGTGTCGCATTCACGTGGTATACACGCCTCGCGCCGAACTCGATCAATAGTAGCGCCGATATGGTAAATGCCTTTAACCGAAGATTCTATTCAGTAGCCCGCAAAGTAACACCCTATATGGAGCTTGCGGCGACTAAGCGCGGGGCGAACCTTTTGAGACCTACTTGGCTAGGTGGAGGATCTGAAATACAATGTGAAAAGGAAGAGGAAGAAAGCGAGTGGCTTTACTGATTGAAGTGCTGGTGGCTTGTTTGCTTTCCTGTTTCTGGGAGCAGGACAGAGAGCCTAAGGGACTGAGAAGTAGTACTAATTTTTCCCTCGGGCTTCTCTGAGATCTGGGAAAGAGGCAGAAATTGCTTATCTTATATAGGAGTAAAGTGAGCAATGGCTATTGGTCACGAGCGCTAAAAGAAACTTCTAGCTTTCTTCTCTTTCAGCAGTCGGTCTTAACTACCTTACTGAAGCTGGCGGGGAAGAGCCGGGCAGAGAATCCCTAGGAGTTGGCAGTGATTCCAAGGCATTTGGCCTCCCCATTCTTTTCCGTCTTATTTCTGAGTTCGTAGTTGTTGTTTAGAGTTACTGTTGTTCGATGTTCGCGGAGAAAGGATCCCATCCTATTCTACGGCATTTAGTCTATGCCATGACATGAGACAGATCTCTCGCAACTAGTTCCCTTGCTGCTTTCTTCTGGACAATATGTTTAAATAGGCCTTAGTGAATAGCCGTATATGTGTATTAATAGGCCTATACCAGCTAGCCAGGTGACTAGGGTCGGGGGAATTGATTAACAGGACGGAATTGTTGGTCATACGTGGCTTTACTACCGGAAGCTGGGGAAATGCAAGAAGAAATTCAGACTGACTTGCCTACCTTAACAGATGATCTTTCACGGAGAAGATAAAGACTATTTAATTCAATCTTTTGGGACCCACTCTTTCTAGTTCTAGTTACGGTTGCTTTGATCCCATGCGAACTCAGAATTGGAAACTTCTGCATTTCGTTCTTCTCTCAGGAAAGGAGTGAAAAATCAGACTTTGTTCGAGTAAAAAGAGACTTTATATTATATCTCCTCAAGGAGTGGGCCCCTATCCAATTTCGGGGAATCAACACCCTTTTCTTACGATATTTTGCCCATGAATCAATCCTGACATCCTTCTAGATAGATATAGACCTGAGTGGCCTTTTTCCTTCTTATTCAATTAATTACTAGGCTTGGTCTAGCCAGCTTTCCCTTCTAAGGTTAGCTATGGAGGAAGGCTGACGAAGGAAGTAGATAGTGAATAGGAAGTAGGATTACTAAGTACTTCCATAGTAGAGTTATGGCTTAAATCATGTTAGGATCTTGATCCGGAGATAGGTAATAGGAAGAAGGATGTTGATCTGGCTACAAAATCCATCTGGTTCTACCTTTTGAGGACAAAAGCATCTTCTTAATTCTTAAAAGAGAAGAAGCATCTCTCTTCCCTGAAAAGGCTACCCACTCCCATTAGTCATAGTAGGAGTCGAAACTATGCCACCTCGTCAACTCGGGAAAGCTTCTGCGCTCCTCACCTTTGAAATGGAGGACTTGGTTCTGGCAATCACTGATAGACTTCCCCTCCTTCTGCTCTTAAAGACTTTCTAGTGACCAAGACTCTTCTGATCATCATTGCTTTTTTTGTCCTTAATGAATGAAAGTCATGATGGGAGAGGCTAAGTCAACCTTCCCCCTAAGAGAGAATGTTATGTATCCTAATTGGAAGCGCCAGTAGTAGTCTAAATAATGTCCCTTTCAAAGGACAAGACAACAAGCCCAGCAAAAAAGGGAATGTGGTAAGATCTTAGATCTGGATATTACGATATCTTCTTAAAAAGGCCGTCCAATGGCGGGTTGTCCAAAGACGATTGGGGAACTACGAGTGAGAAGGGTAATAGGCGCACTCAGGCAAGCATTTTAGCTTGGTATTCGGAGGTCGTACGAATGAGGAGAGCAGCTACTTTTTGACTTTCAACCTACGACCGACTTGACGGGACAGACTGATTGAGAGACAGACCGGGCAACTTTCTGAAGAGACCTTATTTATTTCCTTATGATAGGCCCACAGGATAGAAAAGTAGATCGTTCAACTCTAGCTTCTGTTTTCAGGTCCCACATTGAATCTCAAATCGATCTTTGCTACATGCTGCTTAAGACATTGAATTCGAAGAAAGAGAGAGTGAGCAGCTGACTTGCAACCTAGGACCTAGGCCTGCGAAGGAAAGAAGAAAGAATCTGAACAAGAGGAATGAATACGGCTAGCCGAAAGAATAAATAGATCGATCCGGGACTTGCATCAATGAATGCACAAACCACGGGTACAATGGGCATACCTTTCATCTACCCTGCGCTGGAGGTCGCCTTAGCCGGTGCCAAAGGTTTTGCATCATCCTTGGCTTGGGTTGTCCCAATTCCTTGATCTGATTATGAAACAAGCTCTTCCGCGACTGCCTTAGCTCTTAGCTGCGGGGTCAACTAAAGAAATTCTTTCAGCCCCAGGACCTACTTCTCAATGAAAGAGCTCTTTTCGGCATAAGAAAGAACCATAAAGCAGAGCCTCGAAAAGGGGCTTTTAACTCCCTATGTGGGGCGTGGGAAACTCACCTGTGAAGCTGGTGTTTAGTGGTGAGGCGTCCTAAAACCGCTAGTGGAAGTGAGGCGAGTCTGCAATAGATTGGATTTTGAGGAAACCTAGGTAAAAAAGGTTACTGGGAAACTAAGCTAATAGAATAGGGTTATTCGGCATTGATCGAAAAACCCCTGAGAAAAAAAAAAGAGAAAACGAACTCAGCGTGGGATTAGAAATCATATGGATTGTGTGGTAGAGTGTGGGCTTCTTTCTTCACTTTACGCCTCGTATACTACATTCATTCCATTCCTTTCGTGATCCATTTTAAAGAGTACTTTAGGATCACTCAGTCATTTGTCCTAAGGCTCTGAAAGAGATTCAGATTCAAGTTCTACCAAGTAAGTAGCCCTACCTCTTATTCATCTGTTGGAGTAAGAGCTTTAGGAGTTTCATGTCAAAGGAAAGATTCGCATTTCAGGGCAGATAAAGGGAGAACAGCGATTGAGAACATCACCCCCGATAGTGGATTCTAGTCTCACCATCTTTCGCTACACTTACTTCTAGTAGGAAAATCCTATAGTCGCAAGAGAATTCTTCTTCTTCAGCGGAGAAGATCACATCGCTTATTCTTTCAACGGCAATAGCAGCGGATTACTTCGCCTATTCTATCCCTTCAAGTCCCATAGCTTCTTCTCAAGCAGCAAATGGTCGGCTTAGTCTTGTCTTATATTATTTGATATGACACTCAATGTAGTCACTCCCTTGAGAGCAAGTTCCTTCCCGATACCCCTTTATCACGTCTTGGGCAACCAAAAGCCTAGCCTTGGAAATTCTCTCACTTACGACTTCTAGAAAGATCCGAATTGATTTAATATCTTTTTAGGTTCAGTGAGGACAATCCTTACTATCCTAGCAGCGGTTCCTTTTCATATCCCGCTTTGAAGCAACTACACTCGCTCGTTAGCTTGTCTGGCTCTCGACCTGCTTCAGTCTCTAAAAAACTATGGCTGCTGGGACTATTGCATTCGCTATACTTCGTTCTGCTACCTTACGATGTTGCTTACTACCAAACCGACAACTAACCTTGCTTTTCTTCCTTATCAGTAACTGCTATATTCGGAGACTTTACCTGAATAAAACGGAGACCTAGAACTACTAGGATTCCTAGCTTCCAGCTTTCTAAAAGCTATTTTAGTTTGCCTAAAGTTGTACCCTAGCGGGCCTTGGCAGGATCATAGCTATCCTCCCTCCTATCTTCTTGACTCCTTCTCATAAGGGCGGGCAGAGTCTCAAAGAGTGCTTCTAAGCTTCGGAGATTCTTCCGGGAAGCTAGGTCAAGTCAATAAGAGAAGACCATTTTCACCATAAGCGAGAAGGGGGCTTTATCCGAGAACGCCTTAACTTTTTTGGGGGTACCTCCATAAAGTAAAAATGATTCTACTACTCAAGCAGAGACACTAAGGGAATTGAGACTTAGAGTTAATTCACTGTTAGCCGGGGAAGTAATGGTTACTCCTGGCCTAGAACGAAAGTGTTAAGGGCTGGCTGCTAGAGATGGCAACTGGTCAAGCGCTTCCATTATCTTTTTTAAACCACGATAGATAGAACTGTGTCACCTGATCAGACCTTGAAATAGCAAATTCTGATTCGATGAAAGGAATTGTCTGGCTCTTGTAGACATGGAAGCTGGGTCAGCATCCTTCTTTCTTTGAGGAAGCAACCTGTGAGCGACTTCTTCATGAGGAGAGATAAATCCATTCCCAAGAATCTTGTAAGTGGCAAGTGAACGGTTATTCGGGGAAAGCATCTTTAACCACCCGACTTCCCGAAGGTATGTCTGGCTTTCTCTCTTCTTTGTGAAGCAGCAGCCTTGCTTTTATTTGGAGGATCGATCCTAGGAACAATGCAATGGCTTACTCTTTGGTTAGAAGAAGACGGATTATGGATATACTTCTTAGACAGAAATTCCGTATGTATTAAAGAATCACGAGTTAAGGTAAGGACCCTTGCCGAATATCCAGCGAAAAGGTGTTATTCTCTCTCTCCGACCATGAGAAATGGGGCATACCAGTGAAATGAACCAACCGTGGGGATGGATCAACGAACTTATTCTCTTCTGTCAGAACTGTTAGCTCCTTGTTCGGGTACCTCGAAGAAGAAACTTAAACCGATAACGCGCGAAGATGCACTGATCTTGTAAGAGCGCTTGTTAGGCATTTCGATCTCGTACAAGAGTGCTTTGTCTTACTACTAGCAACTCAGTAAGGGCAAGCTATTATTCCTTAACAGGGAATTTGAATTGGGCTACTCATTCGCTTCTTGGTTTGCTTTGTAGACGAACGAATTTTCATATATATTACTCCAACTTCCTCCTTTTTCGAGGGACTTAGTGATCAAATTAACCTATTTTATGGGCAAGGGGAACCAGAGGTAACCCAGCCAGTTCAAGAAGAGGCGGGTGGCCAATTTATCGGGCCACACGCTCCTAGTAGTCAATTTTTAGCCAAAAGAATTCCTCTTGTTCTTCGTGGTTGCCAACATATAGCCGTCAGGAAGGACTTTCTGACCACCATTTTCGAGGATCTTCACTTATTCCAGGCTTCTCCGCGGAAACGTCTCAAAATAGCTGAGATACTCAACATAATTGATATAAACCAAGAAGTTTTTCTAAAGTTGTATGAGAATCCCAAAAGTCAGGGGGGGGCTGGACATTACTTAATGGTGGTAGTACACGATTGGGAACGGGAGCAAGAACTAGCATGAGAGTTCCATTTCAGGGAGGGCGTTTTTGGCCCTTTCTTTTGGTGCAAGACGACCCCCTTCCTTAGAAGCCGTTGCTTGTTCGGGAAAGCTACATAGTAACCTTTAGCTTTGCTCTTCGATCTCGCTACTCGACTGTAAAGGAGAGGGCTTAACGCTCCTGCGCTGAAAGCATCAAACTGGATTAGATATAAGCCTTTAATACACCCGAAAGAGATGAAAGCCAATGGAAGAAGCGTATGAGTTGAAAGCAAAGAATGAAACTAATCAAACTAATGAGCTGTTAGGGGAGCAGTACACTAGAGGTAAGATTCTCTCAGCAAGACTGAAAGGAGAGGAAGCTCAGAAGTGAGTTGATAGGTAATGATCAATCCTGCTGTGTTTCTGGCATTGGTTCTGTCAAAATCAAGATGCACGACGGTGTAGTAAGAACTTTTACTGAGGTGCGGCATGTTCCAGATATGTCAAAGAACCTTATTTCGTTGACCACATTGGATCTCGGTGGTTGTCAATTTGTTGGCGGTGATGGTGTTTTAAAGGTTGTAAAAGGCGCTCCAGTTGTGATGAAAGCTCATCAAGTTGGTAGACTGTACGTGTTACAAGGATCTACCGTTATAGGCACTGCTGCTGTATCTTCCTCCATGTCTGATTCAGAAGTCACTAGACTATGGCATATGAGTGAGAAGGGTTTGACATTGTTAAGCAAGAGGGGTCTTCTTTCTGGTCAGAGTACATCCAAGTTGGAGTTCTGCGAGCGTTGTCTCTTTGGCAAGCAAAAGAGAATCAGTTTCAACTCAGGGCTTCACAGAACTAAAGGTACTCTTGATTACATACATTCTGATCTTTGGGGCCCAGCACGTGTTCCTTCAAAAGGTGGCGCTCGGTATATGCTTACCTACCTTCATTGATGACTACTCCAGGGGTTTATTTTATGAAAAAAAGAGTGATGTGTTTGTCACTTTTAAGCAGTGGAAGGCTTTAGTTGAAAAACAAACAGGCAAGAAGATTAAACGCCTTCGCACTTCTATCTAATAGGTTAGAATTTTGTGATGGTGATTTCCACAAATTCTGTAAAGATGAAGGCATTGTTAGGCATCTTACAGTCAGAGGCACTCCACAACAGAATGGTGTCGCTGAGCAGATGAATAGAACTTTACTGGAGAAAGTTCGTTGCATGCTATCTAATTCTGGCTTATCCAACCAATGATTTTTGGGCGGAAGCAGCTTCTACAGCTTGCTACCTAGTGAATCGTTCTCCTAATGCTTCTATTGACTGCAAGACTCCAGAATAAGTATGGTCTGGCCACCCTGCTGATTATTCTGAGTTAAGGGTATTTGGATGTCCTTTATATGTTCATGTTAATGATGGCAAGTTGGAACCTAGATCCAAAAAAGGCATATTCATTGGTTACCCAGCAGGTGTAAAAGGATACAAGGTTTGGTACCCTGATCAAAAGTCACCTAAATCTGTAATCAGTAGAGATGTTGTGTTTGATGAGTCAGTCATGCTTCATCAGAAGAAGGAGCCTTCTAATTCTTCTGAGACAAGTGTGAAGAATTCAAGTGAGCAGGTGGAGAATACTAGTTCTTCACAAAATGATTCACAATCAAATTCAGTCCAGCTATCTACTTCAGAGGATGCAGAAGATTCACCAGAGCGGTCTCTCCATAGGAATAAAACATGGGTTTTAGTTAAACCGCCTAAAGACAAGAAAATTGTTGGCTGCAAATGGGTCTTCAAAAGGAAGGAGTCAAGTATAAGGCTCGCTTAGTTGCAAAAGGATACAGTCAGGTACCTGGTGTAGATTTTAATGAGGTTTTCTCACCTGTAGTAAAAGTAAAACACTGTTCCATTCGGGTTCTGCTCGCATTGGTAGCCATGTTTGACTTGGAGTTGGAACAGTTGGATGTCAAAACAGCTTTTCTACATGGTGATTTGGAGGAGCTGATTTATATGCAGCAACCTGAGGGATTTCTTGTTGAATATAAGGAAGGAGGAAAGCTCACAAGGGGAGTTACTTGACTTATTACTCTTACTGAGACTGACTACTAACTACTAAGAGACAACTATCCAACTTGCTCAACTCTGAACTCGAACTCAGCAGAAACCTTACTCTTTACTGCTTTCTCAAGCCTACGGGAGAGGATTGACACCGATAGGGAAGGGTTACGGTACCTCGACTGTTAGAGATAGGTATTCACTTGCTCGACTGACAAGGAGAAGTCTGAGAGAACTTACTCGAAGAGGGAGGATGGATGCGAATGAGCTGCAAGAATGCGTAGCGAGAGAAAGTCTTATCGACCGATAGCGACAGGGTTGACTTAGTGTTTGGTCACTTCCTTGCTTGGCTACCTCAGTAGGTCCTTCTTTGGCATGAGCCGTAGCCTTAGTCAGTAAGGATGGGAGGGGGCTTACTATTAGATAGGGACTCAGGAAGTTCATGGGAAGAGGTTAGTGTAAGAGATCATCTTTACGGGGTTGGAGTCACCGAAGTGAACGATAGGCAAGAGAAGACACAGGAGTTATCATCATAGTATAGTATTTTAATCGTTGTGGTGTGGGTGATTTATAGCGGTATAAGATAATACCCTTATCCTATACTTCTACGCCGCCCTGGGCCTTACCTCTCTAACGGTGATGAGCTGGGTTCGCTACCCCATATACGGATCATATACTCCTTAAGAGGCTCATTGTAGAGAGGGCCTGTCCTTGAAAAGGAAGTAGCTGATATAGTAGCTTCTTATATAGTCAGTTCTCCCGGAGCAAGAGGCGGGGAAATAGGCTGATCTTTGATTTATTCATTTTTACGTCCCCCTTAAGGGGAATGGAATCATAGGGCATTAGAGCGGGTCACGCGAAGGCAAAATGACACTTCTTTCTAACTTTCCTGATAGCTCCCGTGTAAGTAAATCTAACTACCTGCTGTAAGTCTTTATTACTTACTTCCAAAGCTTTCTCCTTCCAGTTAGGCTGAAGGACGTCTAACTAAATCCTAATCGTTTGACTTCTTTACGTCTTCGCATTCTTTAAAGCAGAGGGTAAGAAGAGAGGAAGAAAGAGCAGCAAGCTGCAAGAGCATCCTATTTAGTCCTATATTAGATCTTAGCGCAAAAGCAAGTACTTTAGAGTCTATTTTGGTGCATTCCCCAGCTTCATCTGATAAGGTAGGCCTGGAAGTTGCAGTTTCATTCCCATCAGTTGGATCCCTAAGGCTTAAAGGAAGAAAGTCTGTCATTTACCCTGCTTCCGGAAGTAAGAAAGAATCTATTCCTATCGGAGATTCCGTTTTTGATTTAGAGTTAGACTACACGTCCAGAGAAAAGTATTGATATCGTGTTACGAAAGCCAACAATCAGTATTGAGATTGAGAAGATTAATCGGAGAAAACAAGTAGTATTAGAATACACGCCCTACCTTAGCTTCCTCTATCTATGAAAGCCCGCTTTAAAGTCAAGTCAGGCAGTGGAAAGTCAGTCAGAAGATCAGGCTGAGATGAGAAAACTATTGAGATTTGTGTTCAAGCCCTTACTTTACAGATCGGGGACTAAAGGCAGTTGAAAGCAGTCTTCTATTTATAGGTTTGAGTTAGACGCCGAGCTAGCTTCGTTTAAGTCTTTTAGCTCTACCTCTGCCTTCGATTCCTCTATGGCAACCTCAACCATAAACTAACTATCTAGCTTCTTAGGGCTTAGCTACTTTATCCGCTAGAGGAAGATAAGCTGCCTTGGCCAAAACCCTTTTTACGGGCTAGCAGGTACAGGCCATACAGCTGGTAGTATGATTTCTAAGTTACACGGGATCTAGTATTGAAGGAAAGCTAGAAAGCTAATTGATATTGAGTTACAGGGGATTCCCCCATATTCTATCAAAATAACCCCCATTCTATTACTACACCCAGGGAATCTCTTTCAACACCAATTGATTCTCATCCATATTCCGTTGAATCACTTCATAGTCCCTTTTAATCTATTACAAGACCTAGGATTCAATGCCACTAGGATCAACTCTTCCTAGCCTTCCCTGAACTACTCTATCGGAAAGCAGCAAAAGCAGAGAAAGAGCTTGAGGTGAAAAGAGAGATCGGAGATTTATCGATCTATTGAGTTACGTTGAGACAATACCGACCTTCTTCATCTTCTTTGATCTTTCCCGGCGGGGGGATTCTATTCCAATGCCCCAATCCCCTCCTTACTCAGCGGATCTAGTAGGAAAGGCTGTAATTAAGGATTGCCAATCAGCTTATTTAGGATTTCGTTCCGAGAAGCAGGTAAACGAAAAATGACCTTGTCTTGCAATGGAGCTTGGGGCCTTACAGGCTGACCTTCATCTTTCTATTTTCTTGCGTGAAAGCCATGACTTAGATTGAGATCTTTTAGGCAGGGAATAAGAGCTCGAAGGGCTAACTAAAGAAGTAGCAGTTAAAGAATTCCCATCAGTTGGATCCGGAAGTAAGAAAGTCTAGTAAGGCAGGAGCATTACGAAATCATAAGCTGCAAAGAAGTCATAGTCAACCGGGGAGCTCTAATGAATTGATTTAGCTCTTAAAGAATTCCTTTTTGAAGAAGGGCAGAAAGTAAAGTTAGAATCATTCTCTTTTGTTCTTATCTTACCAAGCCGCCTAAAGGGAAGTATAGCAAAGGCAGAAAGGCAGTCCGGATGAGTTCTATTTAGTGTTACTACGGGGCCGTCCTTAGATCAGGATGAGCAGAACGACCTGAGATTGAGTTTAAAACCTACCTTTTTTCTTTCTATTTGTGTGAAGAAATCCCGTCCTTGAGAATCCTCGATCTTGAGATTGTTGTGCATTATTCCAGTCCAGAAGTTCATTCCTCTAAATCTCTCATAAGGCCCTCCTGCCTTATGAGTAGAGAAGGCGAAGGACCTAGGAACCTCTATTTAGTTACGGAAATCTGGTAATCTGATCCTTCGGAGGACAGAGAAGAGTTTACAGCTTGAGGTGAGGAAGGTTACTTTTTTTATTTTTGTGTATTAAAGTCCTTACTAGAGTCTTGAAGTAAGTTGAAGTAAGAAAGATTGAGTTGGAGGAATCCATAGGAGGCCCGCCCGTTATGCATTGCATGAAAGAACCTTTCTTTGTATGACTTCTCGGTCGAATGAATACGAGGACATCCGCGGGTGTCCTCGGCACGCACCTTAATAGCTTAAAAAAAAGGAATTGAGAGAAGAAGATGAATGTGCAATGGAATTGCTATTGGATGGTTGTACTTTTACTGCTTCTTTTAGCTGCTCCGATATCGGCATCGGTAGCATTCACAGCTGAGTCGATTCTATCACTCTCACTTGCAGCCTAGTCTCTTCCTTCCTCAAAGAGGATTAATCTAGGAATGAAGGACGAGCGGATTCAATAGCTGAGAAAGGATGGCAAGACAGTCAATCAGAATCAGAAATAGCTGTCTTCCGATGATTCACTATTCCGAAAGAGAGGGCTGCGCTAAACCTTACGTAAAAACCAACCTTACCTTACGACTGCTACGGGTAGCTCTCAAGGGTGAAACTCAATCCCCTCACTACTTGCCAGTGAACCAGAGCTAATGATTGTAGATCCTCTACCGTAGTAGAATTCACACCTACTTACTCTAAGAAAAAGATTATGCGATTGGAATGCCATATATGACTGGACTCTATCAATTCCGGAACCCTCCAAAAAGAAAGAGATTCTACTTGAGCTATTCTCGTTCTAACGAATTCAAGCATTTCGACAATAGGAAGAAAAAAAGAGTTTGAAATTGTTAGAGGATGGAACCGAAAGACGGACAACGAATTGTTCCGAACCATACAAATGCAGACGAGTCGAACCTACAACAGAAAGACTCCAAAGCAATGAGACAAAGACTGAAGAAAAGGAAGAAAAGCCTTTCTCGAAACCGCTTCTTCATGACTGAAAAGGCTACTCAGAGCGGCTTTGGGCGTACGAGTGAAGCTCCAAGCAGGAATCGGCAGACTGCCTCTATCTAGATAGATTCTATGGATGCTGAGATGATTAGTCGAGTGAAAAGACGATGATTTGATAGTCGTTTCACTACGTTCAACTCGAACTTAGATACGTAGTGACTTGACTATACGTATCTTTTCCTTCAACTCATTCCTCTCCTTCTGTCTCTTTATTGGACCAAAGAGTGGCTCCCCTGCTCCCTTCTCTTATGGCGCAACTAGACCAGAACGAGCTAGCTGATAGAGCTCTTATGCCTACTTCTACAAGTACGGTATCAAATGGCATGGGACCTAAGTCACTCCGTTCTGGCCTAATTGTATTAGCTCTAGCCGTAGCGCTTTCTGTTATGATTCCAAGTCTTGCTCCCACTCGTGTTAGTTTCAATGCTTTTTGCTTTATACGTAAGTTTGGCTTGGCCCATTGGCTACGTCCCCCTTCGTATGGCTAATGAACTCCTCGCTTTAGTCCGTTCTTTTCCTTCTGGTCGATAGTAGTCGTTCCCGCCGATCGGGAAGGGCATATCATAAAGGGACGTTCAACGTAATTCTAGAAGAGCGTTACCAAAATCCGAGTCTTGGCAATTCAAGTGAAAGTTTATTAGACTAGTCCCACTAAGATGGCGGGGAAACTGACTTCCGAGAGAGATGGTAGTGAGGCAATGAATCTTGTTAGTTCCAAGTCTTCGATGTCCCTCGGAGACTGACAAGAGTCAGAATGGGTACTAACCTAGTAGTAGAATTCTATTGATGATGAGCGGGCAAAAGCCCCCAGATCCCCCGGTTTGTGAGCCAGGTTCCCCCCTTCTTTTTTCTTGGCACGAGATGCCGTTACACCATACACGGTAGGAAAAAGCTTCTCGGTCATAGGGGAGTTCAGAAAGAATCTCGATGATGAAACATTTTTGTATTTCTACATGTGATTCACTGCCGAAAGCTCCTTCTTGTACGCTAGCACTTTGGTTCGGCTACCTTTTTCGTCGTGTTTGCCGATGGAACATCAAATAAAAAATTGATTGATCTCTTCGATTCATAGCTTGGCAAAAAACCTGAAATCCTACCTTCGATAAAGTGTTCACAAAGCAGAGTGAAAGGCACCCCATCGAGAGAGAGGGACCCGGCCCGGCCTCTTTTGTTGCTCTGGGTTAGCTCTTTTCTTTTGTAGCTCTAGTCAGTGTATAACTCCTATTAAGGAAGCGCGCAGCACTCCGCGATCTCAGGGCTTGGAAGACCCTTCGCCAAAGGGCGTCGTTGCTACTTTTTGCGTGACTACTGATAGTGATGACCCCGCTACCGAATACTGCTGAGACAAATGGGTCGAAGCAAGGGCGGTGAGGCATGGCCAGAGAGGTGGCGAAGTTCTTGTTGGTTATTCTCCCTTTGATTGAGGAACGCATTTGGAATGAAGTGATTGATCATTTCATTACTAGGCTATGAGAGCCTCATAGAGGAATCTAAAGTTGTCGTTTCTGTAACCCGCCCCGGAAAGTCCCAAAACGGTCGAGTTGGCACTCTCGCATACGTATCTTGGAGAAGGGAGCAATCCCATGGGTAAGGCAACGGGTGGGTCACTACTTCTGTTACTTGTTCGTTTTCCGTGAAATTATATTTGAATTGACTGAGAAGGCACTAATGGCCAAGCAATTGAAAGGAAGCCCTCGGCGTTTGAGAGGACTATGTAGTATTCAAAAGCTCTTTAATGAAAGAGTAGCTCTTAGGGTAAAGCTAGTAATAGTATTTTTATAACCCGAAGGCCAAGAGAATGGGGAAGACCTTTCCTAACCCAAGCGAAGGGACTTGCTTGTTCTTTCACGTATGCGCATAGAATCCCTTCTTTGTTCTTACGGTAGTTGCCGTGTGATGGTTTGAAAGCTTCATTCATGAGCTATCTTACTAAAGGAATTCCAGTTTCCTAAACAGGCGAGAAAATAGAAGTGTGCCTTTTAATAAAAGAAAAGTCATCCCTTGGATTGATTGCTTACTTTCTTCCCGATTGTCATCAGACAGAAGAGGGGTTGGACCAGACCAGCTAAGAGCTAGATTTTAGATTCCAGATGCGACTGCTGTTACAAGACAAAAGACCGGGAAAAGGAAAATAGATATTTAGAGGAAAGAGGTATTCGTGTCGTGGATAGCTTAACCGATGAGCCCTTTCCACCCTTTGCAGAAGCAGGAAATCGATCTTTTGAATTTCTCATTCAATCCATAGCAAATAACGTTTTTTTTTCGAGACTTTGGAAAATGAGAGAACACCTTAGAAATTGCCAATAGATCGAATAAACTTCCCTAGCTAAACAACCAACGGACGGACAGAGCAGACCGAACAAGCAACGGATTGAAGGAGAGGACTCGACTCAAGATCTCGACTATACGTATAGAGCTTTTCGTTTCACTATGTTCAACTCATTTCGTTTATTCCACTCGTTTGGATAACTTATCCCAAGGAGTGAAGCTACAATAGACCCAACCCTATTCATGTTCCTCTGTCAAGATCAAGATGAAGGGGGGAGGATGAGATCTTGGGGGTCCTTGGCTAAGATGGAATCTTCACCTCTATCAAAGCCGGGAACCAAAGAAGCACACCAGACTCGAAGGAAAGGCAAAGAGCTGGTGCCTTTTGCAATTGAATCAGCTCTTGGCCTATCTGCTCTTACTCTTCGAGTAGCCGGTTCCGCTGTTGATGGTCTTTTCCACGTAACCGCAGTTGGTCTTATATCCATTGTTCAAATAGCCGTAAGCGGGTTCAGGAAAAGTTTCTGAATCGGTTGTTACAGAATGCGCTGTAGGACGTCGAGGAAGAGAAGTGGGCTAATCCCCAGGTTCGGGGGTCTTGTTTGCAAGTGGAATCAGAAGGTTAGGGGGTGTGCACTGTTAAGAAGAAGAAGTAGTTTTGTTTTCAAGTTAATCAGATTTTTCCTATAACTATAATAAGAAGGGGATTGAAGGACAGATGATATGAATTTGTTTAAAAATCCCTGATCTGACTCTAAAATAGGCCTTGGTTAGACTGACTTTGAACTAAGCCTTATTTTGAACCACTAAGAGTCGTCCAGGAAAGGAGCTTCAGCTATGCCAAGAGAGGATTGCTTTGATTCGGCAGGTTCCCTTTTTCCTTAAGAGGAAAGCTAAGCCTATTCTGATTTACTTTCAAACTCGGGATTCTTTTTAGCATAAAGCCAACCGGTTCGATAACCCGGTATTCTTCCTCCTCATGGACAAAATTGGATGCTTAAGCCAATAAGGTTGCACCTCTGTCCACCCTCTTATTTGACTATGCATACGGATCCGGGGTAGTGCTAACTAATCCTTCTTTCTTGTTAGAACTCTTCTCTTTCTTGGACGAGAGCCATATTATATTAAGTTAAAAAATACAAATTATTTTGATTGATTACAGACATCGAATAGACAATCTTTTAGACTATTTTGAAACTATATAATCAAATCAGTAGAAAGGCAGAAGAAATGCACTGGTTTCTAATTTAATTTTAGAAGAGCTGAAAAAAGGATATGACACTCTTGAAGTAAGTTCTGTCGTCCTACTCGTTCTCTTGTGGGTATGACGAGCGGCCGCGGGGAACTCCGCGAGGGCGATAGGCCCACAGCACCTTATATGCATGGTTCTTAGCTCATCCCCTAGCCAAAAAAACCAAAAACAGGGGAATGGCCGGTTATGGAAGGAAAACCCCTTTACCCCCAGCTTCCAGGGCCATCAGGGCTGGAAGGAATGCCAGAAGAGAAGCAAACGATTCCGCCGCACTGTGTAAGCAAGCAGACAGGCAGGGCAAGAAAGACCGCGGGCCAGTTCTCCCAAGATGCGGTCAAGCACCCTCCTGTCCATTTTTCATGTAAAAAAGGAGCGCTAATCCCAAGAACAGAGGAGAAGATACCCTCGCTGGACCAGGACGAGGCTGCTACTCTATCGACGCCTGTATGCGGACACAACAAAAAGGGGGTGAGCCTTTCCCGTAATCCGACATTGACCTAGAACTCGCCCTTTCGGTACCTGTCTAGCAAACACTTCTCTCTCTTATGTAAAGAAATAAGCAAATATCATTAGAGAAGTGAGGATCATGTCAATCACTGTCAAATCGAATGGAGAATGACACAAAGGCTTCTGTGCATATCCCGGAAAAGAAGTGAAAAGTCCCTAGTCCCCAGGCATTTTCGGTCAACTGGGGGACAAAAAATTCCTCTACAACATCGAATTCCGCGGCAGGAGCGATATCAGATACTGAGTAGGATAAGTAAGTAAGTGGTATCATATCAGCAATCCAGTTAAGCAGCATTATACTAGACTCTAACAGAATAAAAGTAAGCGATAGAGAACTTTGCGCCACCATAACCAGAAGATTGGAGACAGATATTGATTCCTTGCCGGTGGGCACTCTATTGGGTCTCCTGTGCTACCTCGACCAAAAAGGGCTACAACCTCTGATTCCGAAATTTTTTGAAAAGGATTCCACAGTCTCAGTTTTAGAAGACAATTCAAGACTAACATCATACTCCTCCGCGGCATCGGTCGGTGGTTACCACTGAAGGGGATGTTGTCGCTTACTAGGATGTTTTCTCCTAATCGTCTATAGAGTTTTGAGCTAGTGATCAAAAATTTATTTGGCAGAAGCTTCGATCTAGAATGCAGTATCTGGGATTAAAAAAGGATACCGCTCTACTCTAGCAGTAATAAAAAGTCCTCCCCTCCATTCTCCATTGCTTACGGAGACGGCAAATCCAGAGAAAGTTCTAGGCCCTATCTTGGGTTGGCATCAATGTTAGCAGATCGACTCCAAAGAATGCCGGGGAGTTGGATAAGATTGAGTTCGTGCGATAAGAATCAGAGTAAGGGCGGGGGAGAGCAAAAAAGTAAATGGAGTTAATGGGACGACTCCGCCTTCACTAAAGAGGAAGCAAGTAGGGCGCAGGCTTTGAGGTTGGAGCCTTGCCCGTGAAGGTATCCCAATAGTTGTGCTAATCCAGACTGTCTTCCAGAAGCAAAAAGGAATCCTATCGCTCTAACTAAGAGGAAATGAGGCTGACACTGAGATTTCCTTCCTTTCTGTAAAAGTGAAGACTTTCCGCCTCCAAGCTGGATTTGATTGAAGGACTACTTCCCCCATAACTATCAGAGTTGGAAGCGAATCCCGGATAAGAGTAAGAGCAAACTTATAACTCGCCTTTCAGGCTATGCCCTTTACTTCCAGTTTATTATTTACAAGATTCAACTGAGTAGGGGTAGGAGTCAGGGGTTCGAGCCCTTCCCCCACAATTGGCAAGAGCCAGTTATCGCCAATTCCTTTCCCAAAGGCTCCTCGGACTGGACTAGAGTATACGTTCTTTTGCGCTTTCCGTCGATCGAAGTAGGGCAAGTCTCAGTCTTGTATTTGAGGTTGGTGAGAGGGCTGGCCCAGGGCATGTCGGAGCGAGGGGGTCAATCATCATCGTTTTTCCATAAAAAGGTAGTTGAAAGCTGGAGCTTTACGAAACGAGTTGAAAGAAGAGTTTACATCTTCTATTTAAAAGACAGCAGGGAATGAATGAACTAGCAAAGGATGGCCTTGACAAATTCTCCTTAGCTCCTGTGGGAGTCGAACCCACTACATAGGTTTCTTCCTTGTTTTACCGACTAAGGAGCTTGAACCCCAACGTCAAAAGGCATTTTCGGGGACTAGCCTCCTTCTGCTCATACTACTTGTAAAGGAACTACGGATTCCGAGTGTAATGGCTTTGCTCGTTATTGGATTACTGAAATGAAATAGTGAATACGAGAACCATTTGCGAGGGGCCCCCCTTACCACTCCCCTCGTTGACAATAACCAACCGCAATCAAGCCAGCCAAGCCCATGAGCTTCACCTTATCTTCCCCGGTCCCCGTGGTGGTTCATCGTTCAGGGGGAGGTCGGCAAGCCAATGGAACGGCGGAAATCCTCGTCTTTAAAGTAACCGTAGAATTCCCTATAGAAATTCTGAAGGTTATCTTCGTCAAGGACGATTCCTTTTATTTCTTCCAGTGTTCTCTTATGGTGCTCAAGTGGGGCTCCAGTTGCGTTGATAGAGAGAGGGGGCCACCTATCCTCAATGAATTCATAGGCCTCCTTCCTTACATCCGAATAGGGTGACATCTCAAGAAGGCGCTCAAGATGAGGCTCTCTCAGCATCATATTGGTCAGCTTCTCCTGAAGGATCCCCTTTTGCTCTAAAATTCGGAGCTCCGCGTATTCATTTTCAAAAATGATTTTGAAAAAGGTATTGTCAATATGGTTGACAAACCTAGCTTTTCCGTCATAAATCCGCGCCCGCTCCAAGTGATCCCGCACCAGCCTTTCGTAATCGCCGGGGGAATTTTGAGGGGGCAGATTGTAGTATTCGCGCGCCTCAAGGGACTGAATGCGCATGTAAATTTCAAAAGGGTTCCTTCCACCCTCCCATGCCTCCCATAAAGGGCGGCTAAGAGACCCCGAACTTGAGGATGATTTGACCGTTCCCAAGGCCTGCGGATTGTGGTCGAAATAAGAAGTAAACCCCAAGTCGAAGTGGAGGGGGTGAGGCGCCACAGCTGTCTTCCTCCATGTGATATCACGCAACAGGTTTGGAACCCTTCTTTTTTTTTATTTACACGATTTAAAAAATAAGAACCCGGAGTACCCTTCCCCTTTTTTTGACGCTTTTAGGCCTCAGGTCAGTCAGGGGTTGACATGACATGAGACCAGATTTTTTGGGAATTCTTTCATTTCCCCACCAACCGACCTCGCTTTGGAACTAGATTTCGAAGCTAATAGCGAGTGGACTCTCCCTATTAGCTCGCTTAAATCTCTCTACTCGCATAGTAAACAGCGCTCGCCCTAGTCAAATCCGGATCTTCTTCCTTTGCGCGGAAGTCAGAACGAATACCGAGACTCCTTTCTTTATTTTACGCCTTATTAGTTATGAAAACGGATCGCTTTGTTTGTAATGAAAGGGAGAAGGAGAAGGCGGCTGTAGAGATAGAGTCTTTACGGGCAATGAAAGCGGTAGGTCAAGTGAAACATTCTATCTTTGTCAGGCTTAAGCTAAAGGGCATGAAAGATATAAAGTTCTTGTTTCCGGGCATATCGATGGGAATAAGAGCAGGCGGTAAGTGCGGTAATTCCATCTGGTAGTGGATGCTGGTGGATCAGAGTAAAATCGCTCATCATAATAATCCGATTCTCCGATACACGATATGAAATGGAAGTCCTACCGAATAAAAAAAGAGCCTTTCATACAACAAAGAAGATTCAAACTCGTCTTCCTGGCGAACACTGAAATGCTAACCTAGGGCTCGGACTGGTTACTACATCGCCCTTTCACCAGCAGCTTTCAAGTAACTGCTTCGACTCCCATTAAATGCGTAAGGTAGCTTAACCAAGATTGCTAGGGATTTTTCCCCCCCCCGTTGAACGCTAGTGGAATACCTGCTGCAAAAGGCATGGAACTCACTCACCGGCGTCTAAGAACATAAAAAAAAGTCACCTATCTTAATCTATCTGTATTTGTCCAACGGGTTGTTAGGAAGTCCCTTGGAAATGCTTGATAGCCTTGCTTCGAAAACTACACTCAGAGTTATATTATAGCAGCGCCTATCCTTGGATCACTCCCCAATCTGGTGGTGATGAGACAGGGTCGACTGCTGGTATTCTATTGGTATTCTCTAGCCCAGTGGCAACGAAAGCGGGTAGTTGGTGAATACTATCTGGAAATAGCCCCATTGAGTAAGAGATGACCCCTTCCCTGCTCCGCCCGCGTACTTCTATAGTTAACATAGCACAACCATAGCGAGGGTAGGAGAGCCCCCAATCTTTGCTTTCTATGACCAGCGACAGAACTCATATCATAGGCTCAAGACCCGAAAAATATGTATTTAAAATTATGTTCTCGAAGGAGTTATGGCGCGTAGAACCTACTTCATTCTCTTTCGATTTGGATGGGACCAGTCGGAAATCCGCCAAAAAGAATAAGGTCACCCAAGAGTGGGATTGAATTAGTCCGGCTCAAAAGCTGTTGGTGACTGGGTTCCCTGCGGGGCTGTTACAGTTTTTCTTCCGTCACTCCCAACCAACCTGTTCTTCTTCGCCGAGTTCAGACTCGCCAAGACTTGTTCGAATCCCAGGAGAGTTTTCAAGTGGTCAAGCAAGTCTGAAAGTCATCGGGTTTTATAGTTCCAGGTTAAACGTACTAAATCTTATTAGCTTATTGCCATTGGAGTGAAATCCTGTCCAGAAGTTGTGAGAGAAGGATTAGTTCGTGTCTGTGTCAAGGGGACGGGTGACCCGACTTCCTCCGGTAAGAGCTGTCTAACCTCTGTTGTGTTGTTATAACCTAGTCTTACTCGTTCTTACCTCCCTGCCTGTTCTCCTTTCTTTTATGAGAATACTTGCCGCCTCCGCTCTCGTTCGGGCCCCGGGAATCCCTTGCAGATGTTAAATTGCAGTTGGCATTAGGAGATAGAGAGCAAAAGGAATGAATCTAGTATACTTAAGGCAATCCAAAACAAGAAAGCGCTTAGTCCTTATGCAACTAAAGCACAGGCAGGAAAGAAAGCTAGATCCACAAAGAAAGAGATGGCTGCATTTAAGGGCTTCTTATCTTAATCTTATTGGGTCTAGCTTCTTAGAAAGCCATAGGGAGAGAGCGAACAATCTGATGATATATACTTGTGATGTCAGAAAAAAGTTCCGAAGAGTGGGGGCTCCTCTCCAATTTATCTCTTGGATTCTAATAGGATTCAGGAAAGAAAATAGGAATTCGACAGAGCGCAAAAAGATAGTCGAGCAATCAGCGGGCAGGCATAGGTAGTCGACAGCAGCAATCGATCATCTTGAGCAAGAAGAGAAAGAAGGACCAAGGACGATCAAGGAAAGAAAAGACTAAGTAAAGGCAAAGAAGGAGACGAAGATAGCATAGGGACATTGCTCCGTACTAGTTAAGTAGTTGAGCCCGGCTCCCCCGCTTGGCTCCTCTTTGCTCCTAGTAGACTACTAGACATCATCTTGTCTACTCTGCTTTTATGGAAGAGCTCAGTCCAAGAAGGGCTCTCAAAAATCGTTGATCTGCAACACTCTTCCTACTCCCATCGGCCAAGCTTCAATCTCTTAGAGCGGATGCTGCCACTGTAGATCATCCAAATGGGGACTCCTTTCTCTATGAGGCTGTTGGTTGATAGAACTCTGAGGTTCTGTGGTTAGGGGGTGGATCTTGCGCGAGCTAATGAATTCAAAGATGCGTATCCACACCTATCTCCATTGTCCGGCTAGTCTTAAGGGATCGGCTTAGGACTCTCAAAAAAGTAACCTGGCCTGATACCTATTCACTTTTCTGGCCCACTCGTATCCATCTTATATAATATGCCCTACTCTCGAGGGAAATCGACCTCTTATATAAAGTATTCGATCGCCTGAAGATGGCACAGAAAGACAAAAAGAGCAAAATCGATCTAAGACAGGATGTAAACTTTCTCCAAATTTAGCTTTCTACCACTCCATGGAAGTAAGACTAGCAACTATTATATGGCCCTCCCCCTATTAGGGCAACCACTAAGACTGGCTCGCCGAGATCGACAGGAAAGACAACTAAAACTCAAACTGCAGGAAAGAGAGAAACAGGGGAACTAGATGAGCTTACTACTCCAACTGTAACTGGATCGAAAAGAGAGTGGACTGAGCTTCAAATTTCAAAGATCTATCAAAGCCCATTTGAAATGAATACTCCTGCTCCGCTTTCAAACTTTCCAACTGCATGTGAGTAAACTCCTACTCGCTTTAGGGCAGTCTAACCCACAGGCTGCAAGCACTAGCTCGCTGGCAGAACGAAAGACTTTAACCGGATAGCTGGAAACTGGCATTTCCACTAGATAGATCTCAATGGCTGCAAGGGCTTACCTTGGCGCTCCTACTGTTAGAACTCCAACTGACAATGGAACTCCAGTGGAAGACCTTAACACTTCAACTGCCCGAAACCCTTATGGAAGGAAACAGGCCGGAAGAAGAGATTCCAAAAAGGACTGCCTTTTCTTTTAGGACTAGCTTAAGGGATGTAAAAAAAACTTGAAGCGAAAAAGACTGCAACAGGACCCCCGACTCCAAGCGCAAGGAAGGAAAGAGCCAGGGCCGAGAAGATACAAGCTCTTCAAATTGTGGAACTTAAACTTAATACTTTATTTATGAGTTGGAACCCCCTGCTGACTTCGCCTGTCTGCCTGGCAAACCTAACCTCGAAACTATAACTATACTTTTTTTCAGGTGATATTGGATTGGATAGAACCTGAAAGAAGTCATACTGGATACCACTGATTAAAGAAACTCTCCACACGTGGGCCCTTACCTGTTGAGATGAAGTGTAAGCCTCAAGTACTATTCGCAGGTTCTTCATTTAGAGGGGGAAAACAGCTTCTCTACCATACTTCTCTTTCCTGTCCTGCGGAATACGTTTCTCGGGGTACACAAGTCCTATCGCTTAGAGATAATAAAGCTTTCTTTCGAGCTTTCACTAGAACTTGTTTTTGGCACTTGCTTTAGAACAGGCACTGAGACTGGAAACCAAGAGGCGGGAAACTTGCTTACTCTCTTCCTTCCCATCCTATCTCACGAATTGGATTTGAACCAATATCTCCCTATCTTGGGAAACTTTCCTTTTAGTAGATCGTGAGTTATCTGTCGTCCTCCTCATTATAGTCCTCCTAAAATCAAGAGCATTTCGTCGGAAAACATCCTGTCTTTTTACCTGAGTCGTCCTATGCATAGTAAGTACTATAGCCCCAATCATGGCTACTAATAAAATTAGACTAGGAACCAAAAACCAGACGAAATAGTAGGTGTAAAGTAAATTGCCCAATGTTTCCAAATTAGTCCAACTTCGTACCTTTCCGGCATAAACCGTATATCTCAGAGAGGTCGTATTTCTTTGGGTTGGTAGTAATGGAATGGTTTCATTATCTAAAATGAAGAACATTTCCCACCAAAGGATCAGTCCAATAATACCACTAACTGGTAAATAGCGCAATACTTCTTCGTGAATCTCCGCAATTTGAATATGGAACATCATAACAACGAATAGGAATGAAACGGCTATAGCTCCTATATGAACTACTGGGAAGATCATAGCGGAGAAGTCGAGACCTAACAAAAGAAGTAAACCTGAAGTGTCGCGAAAGACTAGGATGGGAAACAAAACGGAATGTACCGGATTTTTAGCACGTGAAACCATCAAACCAGAGACCAAAGCAGGGCTCGACAAAACAGAAAGTATCATGGTACGTCGTCCTTCCCTGAAATGGAACTTTCATGCTGGAGCAAGAACTAGCATGAAAGTCGATCTATTACAACCTACGCGGTTGTTCGTATTTCATTTTCCCCTTTCTTCGAAAGCACTCACTGAGTTACTTAGATCCACAGTACTAAAGCAGCTCCCTCTCCCAATCGTGGATGCGGACACTTAATTCATCATGGAGTTTGGAATCCCTATGGATTCACTGCCAATCCCCAGATCTACCATATCCTGTATCTTATCTGGCTCTGTAGTAAGTTAGTGAGGAAAGAGTTTCATCTGATCGCTACTGATGAGTAAATGCCGTTGAAGGTAATCCTTTCCTTCTTCTATCTGAGGATATACCATAGAAAAGATAAGATTCTACTTGATCCGTGAACTGACTATTGCTATTGAATCAGCTACGAAGGACGGACGAAATGCCATAGAATCAAATCATCTCCATTGTCCGATAAGATACTATAGAATCTCATCCAACTACCGCCTCCTCACAGGAACTGTAGGGAAGACTGAGGAATTTCTTCTAAGAGAAGATAGATGTTTACGGCTAAGAGATCCAATTGATCTTCCCTAGGCTGATCCATTTCAACACCCAATTGGTAGCAAACAAGAACCGTAACTAAAAAGCTACTCACTCTAAAGGCTTACGCTAAGGCAGGCCTAGTCTTAGAAAGAGTTGCGGATTCCTAAGATTGAGAATCCCGAGGTAACTCATTCTATTGCTACGAAAGCCCGACCTTCTTTTATTTATAGATTGATAAATCCGTTCACACATCAGGATACTTGTAGGAGGTGATTGAGAGGAGAAAGACTTAAGTCATTCTCTTTGGATACAAGCCCGTACTGTGATTGAGTTGAAAGAAAGTAAGAAAGTCTGGAAGTTGAAAGCGATCAGGATGTATAGGGGACTCGTTAGGGAAAGAGCATCTTCGAAGCTGCATCGAATTCCATTATTTATGGATCACCTTCATAAACTGAAAGCTCTCAAGCGAGGGGAAAGAAAGAGATTAGAAAGCCATAAGTCGTGCTAGCAACCGTCCTACTGTCTTGGCTCCTTTGCTTCGCTTGGAACGCTTGCTTCCTTCTTTCCCGAAGCAACTAGCCTTCTTCCCTCTCCGTGGGGTATCCTAAGAGAGATCTCTTATATTATATAAGTCATTCCATACCCCCTCGAGTCAGGAGTTGTTGCCCTAATGTCAGTTCCTTCGCTAGCCTAGTGAAGAGTTAGCCGTCAAAGGCTTTGAAAGCAAGTCAAGCATTCCAATCCCAGCGTTTGAGTCAATAGCTATTGAATATAGTTCGTGACTGACCCCGGAAGTCAATTCACTCTCCTCGATAAGACTAATAACCAGACAAAGAATTCGATCTGCTTCTGACCCTGTGATGAATGAAATAGAAATAGAGGAATTCAATCCAATACTGAATAGACTTATTACGGATCTACGCCTTTACCTTGGACTACTTTAGAGCTCCTTTTGTATTGTATGCCGCTTTATCCTGCTCAGTAGAATCCAAATTCTCTTTCCGTTGACTTGAGACTTGACTTTCTCAGTAGCTCCCCTGTAAGTTACAAATCTTACTAGCAGCTGTAAGGCCTTTGGAAGCAAGTCCGTTTAACTTGGTTACGTCTAACTAAAACCTCAATCTCACCGGACCCGATACTGCTAAAAGAAAACTCATCCTCATATGATTGCTAAATATGTCATTGAAATTAGTATTACCAGGACGTTTAAGTCAATTTCGAAGTCTTCATCTCTGCCAGACTGACTGTCTTGCTTGAGATTTGTTGCTTGCCTACCTAATCTGACAAAGCTGGAACAAAACCAGCAACCTTTGACTCGCTTCGAGTCAATCAATTCAAGACTGCTCTGCAACCATACTTTGGCATACGACTTCTGACCAAAACGAATTCCATCCTTAACTACTTCTTTTTCTTTATCCTACATTCTGTTGAACTTCAATCATCAATCTCTTGAATTCTCTCTGTACCGAGGTCTAAGTCAATAGCAAGACCAAGAAAAGAAGATGAGCTTTCTGCTTACTTCTTTCTCTGGTCAGGAAAGTCAGTAACTTAATCACTGGCTTCTCTATCCGAGTATGGCCTCAATCTAAATAGTGAACTCGGGCTCTCACTTTCTGCCCGGATTGGTAAGAAGTACTTAGACTGAGACTTCTGGGACTGCTTAGGGGTCAACTTTCAATGAATTCAATCTTTTAACCGTAAGTCAAACTGAGGATAAGGTTGCAGTGAGGAGTCTGTTGAAGTTTCATATCTTTCTGCCTATTGGACAGTTAAGACTGACGGCTTGAAGTGATAGTTAGAGGGACTTTTCTCAACTACAACTGTTTGGGACGCTCCGGCACCTTAAATGCGAGAAGTGCGCTATTTCCCCAATCCAAATAGTCAAAACTCACGTAATCGTAATAAGAAGAGTTGCTTTCTCCCTTTTTTTTTCTTCAGTCAAGTTCAGTCAAATCCGAAGCAGCTACGCCTATTGAAAGAAGAAATCTTCCCTCGTCCTTTAACCTGGACTCCATTCTTCCTCTAGAAGGATAATGGGATCCAGACTATAATCAAGCTATGATCGTCAAATTTCATATAGAAAGATCAGGTTATTGCGCATCACCCGGTCTACCGCTCCATTTGAGAGTGACATAAGCCTGCCTTTCCCTTATGGGAAGGAAGAAACTTCACCGCAGGGAACTGGCCTCACAGAGCATCATAGTCAGCACGATAGCTCCATAGTAGCCACGGTAGCTTTG